ATTAGACAATGGACGCTTTTCATTCCGACTTTTTTATTTCTAATTTTTTGCCTTTCCTATCTTGATATGATATCCTGCTCGTAACGTAAAAAAATTTTTGGATTGTATGTGAAAGAATTTCGGGAATAAAAAAGAGGTGTATTTACATTTATTCACATTAATGATATATGCGTTATTATCATAATAAATATATAGCTATAGCGGGTAGCGGGAATCGAACCCGCATCGTTAGCTTGGAAGGCTAGGGGTTATAGTCGACGTCAATTCATCATTTAAAATTTGAACGTCTCTAATTCAAAACCGAACATGAAACTTTGGTTTCATTCGGCTCCTTTATGGAAGATCGAGTCCCAGATCTAAGTCGTAAACGTAATACAAATAAAAAAAATTAGAACCATAACATCTATGTCAGCTTTTCTGCCTGAATGCATCCAAAACAACTCGCTTTTTAGATGATCCCTCTAGAAGAGTGGAATTATAACAAATCCTTCTAGTTACTTCGTTCTTTATTTCTACTTGTGCGAATCCTGAGGAAAATAATTGTGTTTCCACCGAGCTGAAACAATATATAGATGGCTTTAGTAAACCAAAGTCATCGTTTAATTTTTATAGCTATTTTGCTCCAATCTCCCCTCTAAAAAAAATTGAAGATCTAGTTACGATTAGAAAAATACTTTGTGTATCTCCCTCCATGGATTCTTTACTCATACTCATTCAATTGGAAGTCTTTATCCAATTCAAAAAAAAATTATGCTTCGCGATTCCATAATCCAATTTTGGGAATTTATAATATTTATAATTGACCTTTGGATACAAATCACGAGAATGTATATTCTTCCTCAAATCGTTTATTGAGAGGTAAAGGATGAAATCCTTTCTAAGAAATAAAGTTTTTAATCGGAACGGAATATGAATAAAACCGAAAGACCCCTTAACTATTTCAGTTGTTAATAGAACGAATCACACTTTTACCACTAAACTATACCCGCTACAATGTGATTATTGTATATGAATGGATCATTTGTCGAACAAGATCATCGTACGTAATCAAGATAGGATCGGAACAAAATAATGAAATTAGAATGTTGACGTTTTTTTCGGGGAGAACTTGATGAGATAGGCAAAGGAAAGCCTATTGAAATAACAAGTTCTATCTTGGGTGAGTTATTTAGTGACAGGTGTGGTCCGAAAGAACCATTGAAGTCAGAACATAAAAAGAAATTGTGTAAGAATCCACAGCTCTATTTTATTCTTTTTTAAATTCTAAATCGAGATAAAGAAAAGTTGGAAAATAACATGAATAATAAGAAATGGCACTTATTATTATCGCCTATATCATAGGAATAAAAAAAACACCTATATTGTTGTTGATGCAATGTATTTTTGTTTTCAAATCAGATGAATAATTTCATGTATGATTCATTGGAACAAAACAATAAACGGCCTGGTCAGTACCTATCCAGGCCGGGGAATAAAAGAAGCTTTCATACGAAATCGAAAAAAAAAAGGGTATTCTTTATTTAATTTACTTTATTTTTTGCGGGTATTCCCGTTATCTAAATGTAATTTAATTGCTGAAAAACTTTAAAAATTTGTATCTTTTGTAGTGGTATCTATAATTGATTCTATAGTCTAGAATAAAGAAAGAAAAAGAAAGATTTTTTCTTTACTTCATGTGTATTTCTTTACTTCATGTGTAACATAGTAATTATCCTTTGTTTAATTGGGAGAGATGGCTGAGTGGACTAAAGCGTCGGATTGCTAATCCGTTGTATGAGTTATTCGTACCGAGGGTTCGAATCCCTCTCTTTCCGTTTATCTTTATTCTGATGACTTGAGATTTTATTTCAAATTCGAAATAAAATCTCGAGCACTTTTTTATCATAGCATAGTTAGATATCTAGAATAGATAAAATCATAATAAAATTCAGAAATAAAGCAAGAAAAAATCCCTTATTTTTTTATTCCTCACGTCCAGGATTACGTCCCGGATCATTAGATAGGAATCCGAAGATGAAGAGAGAAACAAAGAATATCACCACTGTGTAAACGAAGAGTTTGAGAGTAAGCATTACAAAATCTCCAAGATAAGATCATTTTTGGTAAAAAGGGAATAGATTATCCATTTTTATACCACATATTCCATTTTGACACCAAACCAAGAAATAAAGTGGTTTCTCTAAAAGAAAGGAAGTTTCATAAATTTATTTGTAATAAGACTAAGACAAGAAGACTCTTTCGGTATTAAAATTATCTTTTATGCGCACAACACAATTCAATTAGTTTTTTATTGTGGGGACCCTATACCTATATAGTATAGGGTCCTTGTTCACTGGAAGTAGAAGGTTAGAATGAGGAAGTGAGGTGATCTAGATTCATCGCGCTTATCCAAGAATTTCCATGTTTGAATTGAGGGTTCACAATGTAAGACTTATCTGATCTTATCAATTGATTGTTAGAATCTTTTTTTTTATTGAAAAAATCTTGAATGTTTTGTTTGTAGGACAGTATTAAAGATTTTATCGAAAACTGACAGCAGCTTGCCAAACAAAGGCTAAGAGAAAAAAGAACAAAGGTATGACTGGCATAACATCTACGATTGGATTGAAAAAAGCATAAGCCTCGGGCAATTTGGCAAAGAAAAAATGACTCGAATGAAGTATAGAATTAAGATAGATACAGATCAAACTAAAGATATTAAGCATAACAAATGTTTTATTCTTGGAGATAATTGTATTTTGATTGAGTTATCGATATAAGGTAAAAATGAAGAAAGTTCAAATAGACCAAAAAATCCTTCTTTTTCTTTGACTAACCCAATCAAAAAGCCTTCTATTCTCAAACGAAAATAGAAGGAATCATATTTTCATACAATATCTTAATTGAATTCTATGTAATGATCAATAAATTCAGTTTTATTTTACAACTACACGTGTCAAATCTTAGTAACAATCTAATGGATTCCATGGATATTTGGGCGGGAATTGACGAACAACCAATACCTATATTAGTGTTTATTAGTGTTGAATAGAAATTTCAATGGGGCGTGGCCAAGTGGTAAGGCAACGGGTTTTGGTCCCGCGACTCGGAGGTTCGAATCCTTCCGTCCCAGAGCCGTCCAATTCATAAAGATTTTTTTGTTCTTTTAAAAATCTTCTCTTTAGTTTAAGAGTGTAATGTTTATTTATTTAATAGTTCTAGTTCCTTGTTTATGATTTATATTATAATTATAATGACTCAGAAAAGAATCATATCTTTGACTTTCTTTCTCACAAACCAAATCCGAGTACCGATGACATACAGAATCTATTTGTGATCCTGGATAGGATAGGAATATGGATCAATGTAGAATTTCTAATAAAAAAAAATAAAATAGGATGTTCAGTGGCATGTCTTGCTCAACTTCATATTGAAGTTAGTTACTTAGAAAAACTTTACGTCCTATATCTATTTATTTTATTTTGAATTATCAATCCTGCATTCTGAATCGAAATGTGAAAGCCCCATATTCCTTATTTCTTTTATATTCTTATCTCTAAAGAAAATAGGGTACTAATTCTATCTTGATGCTGAATTCTAAACAGTAGGTAGGGGGCTTTGGTACTAATTTAATTGCTGGGATTAAGACTCCCAAAACAAGTTTGTTTTGGGTAAAAAAAAAATATGTATCTGTTTGTCTTTTCACTTATACAAGATTGTCCAGCATACCGTAAGAGGACCTTCCTTTTTTATTTAGGACTCATGAGACCCATAAAATTTGTCAGTAGATGGGAGTTAATCCGCAATGGGTGGTATAAATTTTAATATGGATGTCTGTCTTCCGGATCTTATTAACAAATTAACAAAAAAGAAAGTTCAATATGTAACAGATGTATTTTTTTTTTACCTAGTTTTTTTGATTTCGCATTGGGTTCTAATTTAGAATTGTAAATCAATATAACGATTGTATCAGAGGGTTGTTTTATACATTCTATTGACTTTACTTTATTACATACATCCATTACTTTGTTATCATTTTATTTTATTCTTTGTTTTTTTTTTATGTAGCTGGGTGAAATCATTGATGATTCAATTGGAAAATAAATTCAATAAAATAAATATATATTATGTTTATCAATATCAATAAATATATATTATGTTTATGATGATTTGTGTTTCCTTAATCAATAAGTCGGAACAACTTCGTAAGCATATCTTCGATATAGAAATTGAAAAGATTCAATTCTAACAAAATCCCCTTTTGGATTTGAAACTTTTGTTGAAATTGGAAAAACTATTTCGATCAAAAGTGTATCGCACGGGAATCAATCGTTCATATGATTCTTCGATAGTCAATAAATCACAAAAGGCCTTTTTTGAAACGATTAAGGATCAAGTAATGTCTAAACCCAATGATTCAAAACAAAGATAAACGATCCCGGAAGAAGAAAACGCCATTTTCAATTGTCTCCACAATTTGAGCAGAAGCAGAATAAGTAATTAAAAATTTTGATTCTAAACGAGACAAAAAAATTGGTTAGAGACAGCTCAATAAATGAAATGCCATCAGGTTTTTTTTCCTTTGAACTCTTTGAGAATTGTCCAACTTGAGTTATAAATACGAATTATTTTTTCTTTTCGGTTTTTTCGGGAAGGAAGAATAAAAAACGACTAAAATCATTGTCATAGTTTAATTGAATTGGTTTGATGATTTTATGGATCTATTTGCTACTATATATACTATGACTATATATATATAAATATATACTATAAGTAGAGTCAAATTTTTAATTTGAATCATTCTTTCTCAAGCCGTACGAGGAAAAAGCCTCCTATACGTTTCTAAGGGAGGAATTGTTCATCTATATCTATCCCAATGAGCTATCTATCGAATCGTTGCAATTGATGCTCGATCCCGAAGAGAAGGAAGAGATCTTCGGAAAGTGGGTTTTTACGATCCAATATCCAATAAAGAATCAAACTTATTTAAACGTTCTCGCTATTCTATATTTACTTGAAAAGGGAGCTCAACCTACGGGAACCGTTCATTATATTTCAAAGAAGCCAGAGATACTTAAGGAACTTCGCGTTAATTACAAAAAATTAAAAAGAAAGAAGGGGTGCCCCTAGACTAGCTTTGTGTCATTTTTTCTTCACTATTCCCCTCCTCCTTTCCCCATTTTTTTGTTCTATTCATATTGATTTTATATATCTAATATATAATCTAATATATATATATATAAATATAGTAAAGTAATATGAGATCATATGGGATAATATAATTATAAATGTACCTTTATGAATATTGAATAAACTCGAGATTTTATTCTTCCTTATTTCTTTTCTACATTTACACTTTTTTTTATTCTCTTTATATTCTCTATGTAGGTTATCTATGAAGTGCCAATCCAACAAAAGTCCTTATTATGGGATTCTTTGAATTTCTTTTCTCGACGCTCATATTGACAATAGTGTATTGATCAAATATAATTGATCATGGATAAATAGATCTATATTATCCACGACCTATAAGTTTTTCTTTTTTACTTAACTTCATGTAAGTGATGGGTTCTGTGGATTCGATTGACACAACACAAGAAGTCTCTTCTGAATAAAAAAAGGAAAAATCTATTTTTCCTTTTTTTCCGATCGTATCTACACGTCATAATGAAATTTTTGGGTTGCTAACTCAACGGTAGAGTACTCGGCTTTTAAGTGCGGCTAGAATTTTTTACACATTTGGATGAAGCAACGGATTCGTCCATACCATTGGTAGAGTTTGTAAGACCACGACTGATCCTGAGAGGGAATGAATGGAAAAAACAGCATGTCGTATAAACGAATAACTCTAAGATAAGAGTACTTAATCCTTACGGGATCGGTACAAAATCTTGTTTGTATTCTTAGAGTTTTAATTCTTAGAGCGGTACAAAAAAACCAATTCATGCTTGGATCGAGTGAATAAATGGATAGAGCCGAAAAGCTCAAATTATAGGGAAACAAAAAAAGCAACGAGCTTCTGTTCTTAATTCGAATAATTACCCGATCTAATTATACGTTAGAAATATATTAGTCCCTGGTGCGGGAAAAGGTTATTTCATAACCTTAAAAGTGGATTCTCCACTTTTTTTATGAATCCTAACTATTAACTATATCCTTGAGTGGAGACGGATGTGTAGAAGAAACAGTATATTGAGAAACAAAATTTATTCTTAAAGTCAAAAGAGCGATCGGGTTGCAAAAATAAAGGATTTCTAACTATCTCGGTATTGTTATAACGAACAAAACCCAATTGGATGGAAAAAGAGAGAATCCGTTGATTAATCATCTCCAAGGTATCTATTTTTTTTTTTACTATATGCCCGGATACCTTGTTTTGGCTGTATCGTACTATGTTTCGTATCATTTGATGGCCCAAGAAATCCCCATCTTTGGTTCAAATCTAATTTAAAATGGAGGAATTACAAGGATATTTAAAGATAAATAGATCTCGAGAACGAGACTTCCTATATCCACTTCTCTTTCAGGAATACATTTATGCACTTGCTCATGATCATGGGTTAAATAAATCGATTCCTTATGAGCCTATGGAAAATTTAGGTTATGCCAATAAATATAGTTTACTAATTGTTAAACGTTTAATTACTCAAATGTATCAACAGAAGCATTTGATTTTTTTGGCTAATGATTCGAATCAAAATCAATTAGTTGGGTATAATAAAATTTTTGATTCTCAAATGATATCAGAGGGGTTTGCAGTCATTGTGGAAATTCCATTCTCACTGCGATTAGTATCTTCCCTAGAAGGTAAAAAAGAAATAGTCAAATCTATTAATTTACGATCAATTCATTCCATATTTCCTTTTTTAGAGGATAAATTATCACATTTAAATCATGTATTAGATATCCTAATACCCCATCCTATCCATCTGGAACTATTGGTTCAAATCCTTCGTTGTTGGATACAAGATGTCCCCTTTTTGCACTTATTGAGACTCTTTCTCTACGAGTATCATCATTGGAATATTCTTATTACTCAAAAAAATCAAATGAATTTCTTTTTTTCAAAAGAGAATCGAAGATTTTTTCTGTTCCTATATAATTTTCATGTATATGAGTCGGAATCCATATTCGTTTTTCTGCGTAAACAATCTTCTCATTTACGATCAACATCCTCTAGAGCTTTTCTTGATCGAACACATTTTTTTGGAAAAATAGAACATTTTTTAGTGGTTTTTCGTAATGATTTTCATACCATCCTTTGGTTGTTCAAGGATATTTTCATCCATTATTTCAGATATCAAGGAAAATCAATTCTGTCTTCAAAAGGAACTCCTCTTCTGATGAAGAAATGGAAATATTACCTTGTAAATTTATGGGAATGTCATTTTTTTTTTTGGTCTCAACCGAATAGGATTCATATAAATCAATTATCCAATCATTTTATAGATTTTCTGGGCTATTTTTCAACTGTACGACCAAATCCTTCAGTGGTAAGGAGTCAAATGTTAGAAAATTCAT